AAAGTTCGAATAATCTTGATGTAACTCAAAAATACAGGCATTTGTGGGTTCAATGTGAAAATTGTTATGGATTAAATTATAAGAAATTTTTGAAGTCAAAAATGAATATTTGTGAACAATGCGGATATTATTTGAAAATAAGTAGTTCAGATAGAATCGAACTTTCGGTTGATCCAGGTACTTGGGATCCGATGGATGACGGCATGGTTTCTCTGGATCCCATTGAATTTCATTCAGAAGAGGAACCTTATAAGGATCGTATTGATTCTTATCAAAAAAAAACAGGATTAACAGAGGCTGTTCAAACAGGTATAGGTCAACTAAACGGGATTCCCGTCGCAATTGGGGTTATGGATTTTCAGTTTATGGGGGGTAGTATGGGATCCGTAGTAGGCGAGAAAATCACCCGTTTGATCGAGTATGCTACCAATAAACTTTTACCTCTTATTCTAGTGTGTGCTTCCGGAGGGGCACGCATGCAAGAAGGAAGTTTGAGCTTGATGCAAATGGCTAAAATATCTTCTGCTTTATATGATTATCAATCAAATAAAAAGTTATTCTATGTATCAATTCTTACATCTCCTACTACTGGTGGAGTAACAGCTAGTTTTGGTATGTTGGGGGATATCATTATTGCCGAACCTAATGCCTATATTGCATTTGCGGGTAAAAGAGTAATTGAACAAACATTGAATAAGACAGTACCTGAAGGTTCACAAGCGGCTGAATATTTATTCCATAAGGGCTTATTCGATCCAATCGTACCACGTAACCCTTTAAAAGGTGTTCTGAGTGAGCTATTTCAGCTACACGCCTTTTTTCCTTTCAATAAAAATTCAATCAAGTAGAGTCTTGAGTTCAACTTTTTTTTTGTGGCGAACAACTAGTTAGTTAGTTTATCAGAATCAAAATAAAAAACCGAAAAAATGAATTTTTATTTGGTGACATAAGATTTAATTGTAGAAAGAATCATGCGGATAATTGTTTTTTTTTTACCGATATTGCTGATTATCGGTAAAAAAAAAACAAAGCGAATTCTTCCTTCGAATTAGGAGGCAAGGCAAATAAAACGAATTTCGTGTTCTGTTCGCCTCTTCTATATGTATATATTTCAAATATAGAAAATATAGAATCTTGCATCTTTCTATATCTCCCAAGAAGTCCCCTTTTTATAAGAATTCCTGCTCTTGGGTCGGATTCTAACGAATCTTTCGGGGATTTTTAAATTTTTAAGAGACTCTTTTTTTATTAAAAAAGAAATTAGAAGAAGAAGATAAGAACAATATAAGAATAAAAATAAAAGAAGTAAGAATAATAAAGAAAGTGGATTATCATACATACATCTATTTCATGTAGAAAGATGAATAAGTTCGTTTATTTAGTTCGACATTGCTTGCACTTATTATATATACTCACTTCGATATACTTAGTATACTAATATACGAATTATAATATGAATTATAATTATTATAAGATATCCTTATAACAATAACAGGTACAAATATTAAATCGAGGTACCCCATTCTATGACAATTCTCAACAACTTACCCTCCTTTTTTGTGCCTTTAGTGGGCCTAGTATTTCCGGCAATTGCAATGGCCTCTTTATCTCTTCATGTTCAAAAAAAAAAGATTTTTTAAATCTGATGTGGTCAAATCTCATCTAGTTTTTTTTTCAAGACTTAGCGAACAAGGATATCCATTTAGTAGAATGTTGTATAAGAATAACAGGTGGCTTTCTCCGAACATAAATGAAAAAGATCTTATACATGCGTAAACATGATATGTGGACAGACGAATTCTAGCAATTAAAAAAAAAAAGGCTGGGATCCGAACTCATGTCTGAAATTAAAGTAAATCTATCCATATGTATGTAGCTATTGATAGGGAATCATATGAAGGGGATGCTTTTATTTTATTATATCTAACCAATTCGATTAATTACTACTAAAAGTTCACATCAGAATAGTACTAGTTGATGAGAGTTACTTCGGAAAAAAAGTAAAGTGAAACTTTTTTTTTGTTATTCCATAAAATGCAACTGGATCTACTATGTATGAGTTGGCGATCAGAATATATATGGATAGAATTTATAGCAGGATCTCGCAAAACAAGTAATTTCTGCTGGGCGTTTATCCTTTTTTTAGGTTCATTAGGATTCTTTTTGGTTGGAATTTCTAGTTATCTTGATAAGAATTTGATATCCTTCTTTCCGTCTCAACAAATCCTTTTTTTCCCACAAGGGATCGTAATGTCTTTCTATGGGATCGCGGGTCTCTTTATTAGTTCCTATTTGTGGTGCACAATTACATGGAATGTAGGTAGCGGTTATGATCGATTTGATAGAAAAGAAGGAATAGTGCGCATTTTTCGTTGGGGATTTCCTGGAAAAAATCGCCGCATCTTTTTACGATTCCTTATGAAAGATATTCAGTCCATCAGAATAGAAGTAAAAGAGGGTATTTATGCTCGTCGTGTCCTTTATATGGAAATAAGAGGCCTGGGAGACGTTCCCTTGACTCGTACTGATGAGAATTTGACTCCACGGGAAATTGAGCAAAAGGCTGCGGAATTGGCCTATTTCTTGCGTGTACCAATTGAAGTATTTTGAAAAAAGAAACTGCAAAATAAATGCTTTCTCAGCAAGAGGAAAACCCCTAAGAATCCTTTTTTTTCTATAAGCATAACTTACTTAATTAAAGTTTCTAAAGTTTCTTCAGAACGCCTCGTGGGGCCAAAGCAAGGCAAACGTGTACGTGGCGGCCATAAGCCATAATATAAAACGAAACCTTTTTTGTTTTTGTCTGTCAATTTTTTTTTCGAAATATTTGATATTTTCTTTTTTAATAAACAGGAAGTTCTTTCATTTCGAAATCCGAAAAATATTCATTATTGGAATCTTTATTTGAATCTTTCGGGCATTCATCAAAGGGGAGTAATTACTTCGAATATTTAATCAATTAAGATATCTGGAAACAATCTATTTTTTTATTATTTCTTCATTTGAATTCGAATTCGAAGTGGATTCTTCTTCTATTTCTGTATTTTTTCTACACTAGATTAAAGGACTAACCTCTGAATCACAACTAAAAAATGGGGGCTCGATTAATAAATTAATAATTAATAGGTGCGATACCTTATAATAGAACTTATGCTTGATAGAAATATTAGATCGCATAGAGTCAACGAATGAGGTGACAATTCACAGATGAAAAAATGACAAAAAAGAGCGCATCTATTCCCCTTCGATATCTTTCATTTATAGTATTTGTAGTCTTTTTGCCCCGGTGGATCACTCTCTCATTTAATAAAAGTCTAGAATCTTGGGTTACTAATTGGTGGAATACTAGGCAATCCGAAACCTTTTTGAACGATATTCAAGAAAAGAGTATTCTAGAAAAATTCATAGAATTCGAGGAGCTATTTCTCTTAGATGAAATGGTAAAGGAATTCCCGGAAAGACATCTACAAAAGTTTCGTATGGGGCTCCACAAAGAAACAATCCAATTGATCAAGATACACGATGAGGATCATATCCATACAATTTTGCACTTCTCGACAAATCTAATCTGTTTCGTTATTCTAAGTGCTTATTCTATTCTGGGTAATGAAGAACTTGTTTTTCTTAATTCTTGGGTTCAAGAATTCCTATATAATTTAAGCGACACAATAAAAGCCTTTTCCATTCTTTTAGTAACTGATTTATGTATCGGATTCCATTCGCCCCACGGTTGGGAACTAATGATTGGCTATGTCTATAACGATTTTGGATTTTTTCATAATGATCAAATTATATCTGGTCTTGTTTCCACTTTTCCAGTCATTCTAGATACAATTTTCAAATATTGGATTTTCCTTTATTTAAATCGTGTATCTCCGTCACTTGTAGTGATTTATCATTCAATGAATGACTGAAAAACGAGTCAATTAGAATGTTTCTTACTTTGTACCTAAGCAAAGCATTCCAGGTCGTACTTACCTTACTCTTTCTACCCATTCAGAGGATTCCTCCTATATTCCAGTAAAATTATTTCAGTAAATAGCAAAATCGTGGATAGGGAACTATACTAGCGACCTACCCAATTTTATTGTAGAAATTTTCGGGATCAACGATTGGACCATGCAAATTAGAAATACTTTTTCTTCGATAAAGGAAGAGATTACTCGATTCATTTCCGTATCACTCATGATATATATAATAACTCGGGCCTCCATTTCAAATGCATATCCCATTTTTGCGCAGCAGGGTTTTGAAAATCCACGAGAAGCCACTGGTCGGATTGTATGCGCCAATTGCCATTTAGCTAATAAACCTGTGGATATTGAGGTTCCGCAAGCGGTCCTTCCTGATACTGTGTTTGAAGCAGTTGTTAGAATTCCTTATGATATGCAACTGAAACAAGTTCTTGCTAATGGTAAAAAGGGGGGGTTGAATGTAGGGGCCGTTCTTATTTTACCGGAAGGGTTTGAATTAGCTCCCCCCAGTCGTATTTCTCCCGAGATGAAAGAAAAGATAGGCAATCTATCTTTTCAGAATTACGGCCCCACTAAAAAAAATATTCTTGTGATAGGGCCTGTTCCTGGTAAGAAATATAGTGAAATCGCCTTTCCTATTCTTTCCCCGGATCCCGCGACTAATAAAGATGTTCACTTCTTAAAATACCCAATATACGTAGGTGGTAACAGGGGAAGGGGCCAGATTTATCCCGACGGGACAAAAAGTAACAATACGGTTTATAATGCTACAGCTGCGGGTATAGTAAGCAAAATCATACGAAAAGAAAAAGGGGGGTACGAAATAACCATAACGGATGCATTGGATGGACGCCAAGCGGTTGATATTATCCCTCCAGGACCAGAACTTCGTGTTTCAGAGGGCGAATCTATCAAACTTGATCAACCATTAACAAGTAATCCGAATGTGGGTGGATTTGGTCAGGGAGATGCAGAAATAGTACTTCAAGATCCACTACGTGTCCAAGGCCTTTTGTTCTTTTTGGC